TTACCACTTGGCCACGCCCCATTTTGATTTCTATTTAACACTAATAAATACTAATATAGGTATTGGTTGTTTGTCAATTCTCACCTAAATATCCATGGAATCCGTTAGATTTTTGCTAAGATTTGACATGTGTAATTGTAAAATGAAACTCAATTTATTGATCATTAGATAGAATTCAATTAAGATATTGTATGAAAGTATGATTCCTTCTATTTTCGTTTGAGAATTGAAGGATTTTTGATTGGGTTAGTTAAAGAAAAAGAAGGATTTTTTGGTCTATTTTAACTTTCTTCATTTTTGACCTTATATTCATAACTCAATCAAAATACAATTATCTCCAAGAATGAAACATTTGTTATGCTTAATATCTTTAGTTTGATCTGTATCTATCTTAATTCTATCCTTCATTCGAGTCATTTTTTCTTTGGCAAATTGCCCGAGGCTTACGCTTTTTTCAATCCAATCGTAGATGTTATGCCAGTCATACCTTTGTTCTTTTTTCTCTTAGCCTTTGTTTGGCAAGCGGCTGTAAGTTTTCGATAAGATCTTGAATACTCTCCTACAAATATTCATGGTTTATTCAAAAAAAAAAAGATTCTAATAATCAATTGATAAGATCAGATTAAGTCTTACATTGTGAACCCTCAATTCAAACACGAAAATTCTTGGATAAGCGCGATGAATACAGATCATCTCATTTCCTCATTCTGACCTCCTACTTCCAGTGAACAAGGACCTTGTACGGGGTCCCCGAAATACAATAATTAATTGTGCACGTGAAAGAAAATTTTCATACCGTTAGTCTTATTACTAATTTATGAAAATTACTTTCTTTTCTAGAAACCACTTTATTTCTCGGTTTGGTGTCAAAATTGAATATGTGGTATAAAAATGGATAATCTATTCCCTTTTTAGCAAAAATGATCTTATCTTGGAGATTTTGTAATGCTTACTCTCAAACTCTTCGTTTACACAGTGGTGATATTCTTTGTTTCTCTCTTCATCTTCGGATTCCTATCTAATGATCCAGGACGTAATCCTGGACGTGAAGAATAAAAAAAATAAGACAGCTTAATTTATTTCTTAAGATTTTCTTTCGAATTCTTCTAATTCGAAAGAAAATCTTAAGTCATCAGAAGAAACGGAAAGAGAGGGATTCGAACCCTCGGTACGAATAACTCGTACAACGGATTAGCAATCCGACGCTTTAGTCCACTCAGCCATCTCTCCCAATTAAACAAAATTGAAAAATACTATGTTACACACTATAATCTAAAGAATGAAAAAAAAAAAGACTTTTTTCTTTCTTTAGTCTTTAGATTATAGATACAGAGAATCTTAATACCAATTAATAGAATTATGGTATAGGGTATATCAAGAACTTTATTCTAATTATACAGACAGGGATGGTCCTAAGGAAAAGATAAAGATAAGATTAAGTAAGGATACAATCCAGAGTATATACAATGAGACATTCTCTGTTTTAATTCAGAAAGAAAGGGATAGGGCGAAAAAAAAAAGAATCGACCGTTTGAGTATAAAAAAAAAGGATAATAAAAGAGGCATATATATGTGGTATATATCCATCCATATTGAATTGCGGATACATCAATAATAGAATTATTTTCGATTGGACTAAAAAAAAAAGACTACCACGATATGAAAGAAACTAGAAAATAGATAAGAGATCAAAGAAATAGGAGGAAACAGAGACAATTTTTATATATACTATATAGAAATAGAAGTGAAGTGACTACCGAAAGAATTAAACGTAAACGTCTTCAGATCCAGAATAAATGAAGAAAGGAAAAAGGGGATATGGCGAAATTGGTAGACGCTACGGACTTGGTTGGATTGAGCCTTGATATGGAAACATACTAAGTGATAACTTTCAAATTCAGAGAAACCCCGGAATAAAAAATGGGCAATCCTGAGCCAAATCCTTTTTTCAGAAAACAAAAGGGCTTCAGAAAGCAAGAATAAAAAAAAAGGATAGGTGCAGAGACTAAATGGAAGCTGTTCTAACGAATAGAGTTGACTGCGTTGATCGAGGATTCCTTCTATTTAAACTACAGAAAGGATGAACCCGTATACATATAAAAATATAAAAAATTAATGACAATCAAAATATTTTTTTTCTTATATGATATGCAAAATGTAAGAATTCTTGTGATGTGAATCGATTCAAAGTTTAAGTAAGAATCGAATATTCACTGATCAAATAAGTCACTCTATAATCTGATAGATCTTTTAAAGAACTAATTGGACGAGAATAAAGATAGAGTCCCATTATACATGTCAACATCAATACTGACAAAAATGAAATTTATAGTAAGAGGAAAATCCGTCGACTTTTTAAATCGTGAGGGTTCAAGTCCCTCTATCCCCAAAAAAAAGTTTACTGTACCCCCCAACTATTTAGTTAATTAATTCTTTTTTTCTTTTTTCTAAGACTTTTTAATGCTTTTTTAGTCTATTTAATTGATATACCCAACAAGCA